GCTAGCGTAGCTTAATTAAAGCATAACACTGAAGATGTTAAGATGGGCCCTAGAAAGCCCCGCGGGCACAAAGGCTTGGTCCTGGCTTTACTATCAACTTTTACTAAACTTACACATGCAAGTCTCCGCACCCCTGTGAGAATGCCCTCAGTCCCCCGCCCGGGAACAAGGAGCTGGTATCAGGCACGCCCATATGCAGCCCAAGACGCCTTGCTAAGCCACACCCCCAAGGGAACTCAGCAGTGATAAACATTAAGCCATAAGTGAAAACTTGACTTAGTTACAGTAAATAGGGCCGGTAAAACTCGTGCCAGCCACCGCGGTTATACGAGAGACCCAAGTTGATAAGCAACGGCGTAAAGAGTGGTTAAGGAAACATCTATAACTAAAGCCGAACACCCTCAGAGCTGTTATACGCACCCGAGAATATGAAGCACCACCACGAAAGTGGCTTTACTCTTCCTGAACCCACGAAAGCTACGACACAAACTGGGATTAGATACCCCACTATGCTTAGCCTTAAACATTGATAGTATTATACACCCACTATCCGCCCGGGAACTACGAGCACCAGCTTAAAACCCAAAGGACTTGGCGGTGCTTTAGACCCACCTAGAGGAGCCTGTTCTAGAACCGATAACCCCCGTTCAACCTCACCCTCTCTTGTTTTCCCCGCCTATATACCGCCGTCGTCAGCTTACCCTGTGAAGGTTTAATAGTAAGCAAAATTGGTACAACCCAAAACGTCAGGTCGAGGTGTAGCGTATGAGATGGGAAGAAATGGGCTACATTCTCTACCCCAGAGAACACGAACGGTGTAATGAAACATACACCTGAAGGAGGATTTAGCAGTAAGCAGAAAATAGAGCGTTCTACTGAAACTGGCCCTGAAGCGCGCACACACCGCCCGTCACTCTCCCCAAAAATTTTAACCTAATAACTAAAACCTTAATACAAAAAAGGGGAGGCAAGTCGTAACATGGTAAGTGTACCGGAAGGTGCACTTGGAAAAAATGAGGGTGTAGTTAAGATAGTAAAGCATCTCCCTTACACCGAGAAGTCGCCCGTGCAAACCGAGCCGCCCTGACGCCCAACAGCTAGCCCACACCCACCCCCCAACAAATAACTATTAATACCCCTTAATAACCTCAAGAAAGACCAAACAAACCATTTTTCCCCCTTAGTATGGGCGACAGAAAAGGATCCAGGAGCAACAGAAAAAGTACCGCAAGGGAAAGCTGAAAAAGAAATGAAATAACCCATTCAAGCCTAAAAAAGCAGAGATTTAACCTCGTACCTTTTGCATCATGATTTAGCTAGTACCCTTAAGCAAAGAGCCCTTTAGTTTAACACCCCGAAACTGAGCGAGCTACTCCAAGACAGCCTATCCAGGGCAAACCCGTCTCTGTGGCAAAAGAGTGGGAAGATCTTCGAGTAGAGGTGACAGACCTACCGAGCCCAGTAATAGCTGGTTGCCTAAGAAATGAATAGAAGTTCAGCCTCCGGGATTCCCAACCCAAACCAGTCTCACCCGACTTGGCCCCAGGAAGCCCAGAGAGTTAGTCAAAAGAGGTACAGCTCTTTTGAAACAAGACACAACTTTACCAGGCGGATAAAGATCAAAATAATAAAGGAAAAATGTTTCGGTGGGCCTAAAAGCAGCCATCCTAGCAGAAAGCGTTAAAGCTCAAACATACTTATATCCCCTTATCCTGATAACCAATCTTAAACCCCTGACCCAGTATTAGGCCTCCTCATGCAACCATGAGAGAGTTAATGCTAAAATGAGTAATAAGAGGGAAGCCCCTCTCCTTGCACACGTGTACATCGGAACGGACTACCCACCGATAAATAAACGGCCCCAAACAAAGAGGGAAATGAACAATAAAACATAAACTAGAAAAACACTCAACAAAAACCGTTAACCCCACACTGGTGTGCAACAAGGAAAGACTAAAAGAAAAAGAAGGAACTCGGCAAACCCAGGCCTCGCCTGTTTACCAAAAACATCGCCTCTTGCAAAAACAACAAATAAGAGGTCCCGCCTGCCCTGTGACTATATGTTTAACGGCCGCGGTATTTTGACCGTGCGAAGGTAGCGCAATCACTTGTCTTTTAAATGAAGACCTGTATGAATGGCACGACGAGGGCCTAGCTGTCTCCTTTTTCAGGTCAATGAAATTGATCTTCCCGTGCAGAAGCGGGAATAACTATATAAGACGAGAAGACCCTATGGAGCTTCAGACACAAAGCAGCCCACGTTAATAACCTCCAAACAAGGAACTAAACTAAGTGATATCCTGCCAGAATGTCTTTGGTTGGGGCGACCGCGGGGAAAAACCAAACCCCCATGTGGAAAAGGAGGACTCCTCCTACAACCAAGAGCCACTGCTCTAAGTAACAGAATTTCTGACCAAAATGATCCGGCAATGCCGATCAACGGACCGAGTTACCCTAGGGATAACAGCGCAATCCTCTTCCAGAGCCCATATCGACAAGGGGGTTTACGACCTCGATGTTGGATCAGGACATCCTAATGGTGCAGCCGCTATTAAGGGTTCGTTTGTTCAACGATTAAAGTCCTACGTGATCTGAGTTCAGACCGGAGTAATCCAGGTCAGTTTCTATCTATAATATGATCTTTTCTAGTACGAAAGGACCGAAAAGAAGAGGCCCATACTAAAAGCACGCCTCACCCCCACCTAATGAAAACAACTAAAATAGGCAAGAGGGCATGCCCCTTAAGCCTAAGAAAATGGCATGTTAAGGTGGCAGACCCCGGCCATTGCAAAAGACCTAAGCCCTTTCTACAGAGGTTCAAATCCTCTCCTTAACTATGATTTCAACCCTCATTACTCACATTCTCAGCCCCCTAGCCTACATCGTCCCCGTTCTTCTAGCCGTTGCATTCCTTACCCTACTTGAACGAAAAGTCCTAGGCTACATGCAACTACGAAAAGGACCAAATATTGTAGGCCCCTACGGACTACTACAACCTATCGCAGATGGGGTCAAATTATTTATCAAAGAGCCCGTTCGCCCCTCTACATCCTCTCCCGTCCTATTCCTAGCCACCCCCATTCTTGCACTCACACTTGCCCTCACCCTATGAGCCCCCATGCCTTTCCCCTACCCCATTCTAGACTTAAACCTAGGCCTTTTATTTATTCTAGCCCTATCCAGCCTAGCCGTTTACTCAATTCTCGGCTCAGGATGAGCATCAAACTCCAAATACGCCCTAATAGGAGCCCTACGGGCCGTAGCCCAAACTATTTCATATGAAGTCAGCCTTGGACTAATTCTTCTTAACATTGTTATTTTTACAGGAGGTTTTACGCTACAAACCTTCAACGTCGCTCAAGAAAGCATTTGACTCATTCTCCCAGCATGACCCTTAGCCGCAATATGGTACATTTCAACCCTTGCAGAAACAAACCGTGCCCCATTTGACTTAACAGAAGGAGAATCAGAACTCGTCTCTGGTTTCAATGTAGAATATGCAGGAGGACCCTTCGCCCTCTTCTTCCTAGCAGAATACGCTAATATCCTCCTCATAAATACCCTCTCAACTATTTTATTTCTAGGCGCTTCCCACATCCCCACCTTTCCAGAACTAACAGCTGTTAATCTAATAACAAAAGCCGCCCTACTTTCAGTCGTTTTCCTTTGAGTACGAGCCTCCTACCCCCGCTTCCGATACGACCAACTAATGCATCTAGTGTGAAAAAGCTTCCTGCCCTTAACACTAGCTCTAGTAATCTGGCACTTGGCCCTACCAATTGCCTTTGCAGGCCTCCCCCCTCAACTTTAACACAAGGACTTGTGCCTGAATTTTAAGGGCCACTTTGATAGAGTGTACTATGGGGGTTAAAGTCCCCCCAACTCCTTAGAAAAAAGGGACTTGAACCCATCCTTAAGAGATCAAAACTCTTAGTGCTTCCACTACACCACTTTCTAGTAAAGTCAGCTAATTAAGCTTTTGGGCCCATACCCCAAACATGTTGGTTAAACTCCTTCCTTTACTAATGAACCCACTTGTCCTTGCCATCCTACTGCTCGGCCTAGGCCTAGGAACAACCCTCACCTTCTCAAGCTCCCACTGACTTCTCGCCTGAATAGGACTTGAAATCAACACCCTCGCTATTATTCCTCTAATAGCCCAACATCACCACCCTCGAGCAGTAGAAGCAACCACCAAATACTTTCTCACACAAGCCACCGCAGCCGCTTTAATCCTATTTGCCAGCACCACAAATGCCTGAATAACCGGCCAATGAGATATCCAACAACTCACACACCCCCTTTCAACCACAGCCATCACCCTAGCCCTAGCACTTAAACTAGGCCTGGCCCCCTTACACTTTTGACTACCAGAAGTTCTTCAAGGATTAGACCTGGTAACAGGACTTATTCTATCAACATGACAAAAACTTGCCCCCTTTGCACTAATAGTTCAAATTCAATCAACCAACCAAGAAATCCTAATTATACTGGGCTTAGCATCAATACTAGTTGGAGGATGAGGAGGCTTAAACCAAACACAACTCCGAAAACTGTTAGCCTATTCATCCATCGCTCACCTTGGCTGAATGGTTATCGTTATCCAATTTTTACCCTCACTAACCCTACTAGCTCTTTTCACCTACTTCATTATAACCTTTTCAACATTTATCGTCTTCAAACTAAACAACTCAACGAATATTAATTCCCTAGCCACCTCATGAGCAAAGGCCCCCGCCCTAACTGCCATTGTTCCCCTAGCCCTACTCTCACTAGGGGGCCTTCCACCCCTAACAGGCTTTGCACCAAAATGACTGATCCTACAAGAACTGACTAAACAAGAACTCCCCCTAACAGCCACACTAGCAGCTCTTTCAGCACTCCTCAGCCTTTATTTCTACCTTCGCTTATCCTACGCCATCTCCCTAACTATTTCCCCCAACCACCTCATAGGAACAACACCCTGACGACTAAACACGCTACAACTGACACTCCCACTAGCAGTTTCAACAATAGCCACCCTTGCCCTCCTCCCTTTAGCCCCGGCAGCCACCGCCCTGCTCGCCCCCTAAGAGGCTTAGGATAAGACCAGACCAAGGGCCTTCAAAGCCCTAAGTGGGAGTGAAAATCTCCCAGCCCCTGATAAGACTTGCAGGACTTTATCCCACATCTTCTGTATGCAAAACAGACACTTTAATTAAGCTAAAGCCTTTCTAGATGAGAAGGCCTCGATCCTACAAACTCTTAGTTAACAGCTAAGCGCTCTAACCAGCGAGCATTCATCTACCTTTCCCCGCCGCGTAGGCCGAGCCAGGCGGGGAAAGCCCCGGCAGACGTTAGTCTGCTTCTTCAGGTTTGCAATCTGACATGATAACACCTCAAGGCTTGATAAGAAGAGGACTTAAACCTCTGTATGTGGGGTTACAATCCACCGCTTAAACTCAGCCACCTTACCTGTGGCAATCACACGCTGATTTTTCTCAACCAACCACAAAGACATTGGCACCCTGTATCTCGTATTTGGTGCCTGAGCCGGCATGGTCGGCACAGCCCTAAGTTTGCTCATCCGTGCCGAACTTAGCCAACCCGGGGCACTCCTCGGGGACGACCAGATTTATAATGTTATTGTTACAGCACATGCCTTTGTAATAATTTTCTTTATAGTAATACCAGTTATAATCGGAGGCTTTGGGAACTGACTTGTTCCCCTAATGATCGGGGCCCCTGACATAGCATTTCCTCGAATAAATAATATGAGTTTCTGACTCCTTCCCCCCTCCTTCCTACTTCTGCTGTCCTCCTCCGGAGTTGAAGCAGGGGCCGGAACCGGGTGAACCGTCTACCCGCCCCTCGCAGGAAACCTTGCCCACGCAGGAGCTTCCGTAGACCTAACCATCTTCTCCCTTCACTTAGCAGGTATCTCCTCCATTCTAGGGGCCATTAACTTTATTACAACTATTATTAATATGAAACCCCCAGCCATCTCCCAATACCAAACCCCTTTATTTGTGTGGTCCGTTCTTATTACAGCAGTCCTCCTTCTCCTCTCCCTCCCCGTCCTTGCAGCCGGCATCACCATGCTTCTGACAGATCGTAACCTTAATACAACCTTCTTTGACCCCGCAGGAGGGGGTGACCCCATCCTGTACCAACACCTGTTCTGATTCTTTGGCCACCCCGAAGTCTACATTCTTATTCTCCCAGGGTTTGGTATAATCTCCCATATTGTCGCCTATTACTCTGGTAAAAAAGAACCCTTTGGTTATATGGGAATAGTCTGAGCCATAATGGCCATTGGCCTACTTGGCTTTATTGTCTGAGCCCATCACATGTTTACAGTCGGAATGGACGTAGACACACGGGCCTACTTTACTTCCGCCACCATGATTATTGCCATTCCAACAGGCGTAAAAGTGTTTAGCTGACTGGCTACGCTCCATGGGGGCTCCATTAAATGAGAAACCCCCCTCCTATGAGCACTCGGCTTTATCTTCCTCTTTACAGTGGGGGGCCTTACAGGGATCGTTCTGGCTAATTCCTCACTAGACATTGTTCTCCACGACACTTATTACGTAGTTGCCCACTTCCACTATGTCCTCTCCATGGGGGCTGTTTTCGCTATTATGGCCGCCTTCGTACACTGATTCCCCCTCTTCTCAGGCTATACTCTCCACAGTACATGAACGAAAATCCATTTCGGCGTTATATTCTTCGGGGTAAACCTTACATTCTTCCCGCAGCACTTCCTGGGGTTAGCAGGAATACCTCGTCGGTACTCAGATTACCCTGATGCCTACACCCTGTGAAACACCGTCTCCTCCATCGGCTCTTTAGTGTCATTACTCGCAGTAATCATGTTCTTATTTATTATTTGAGAAGCATTTGCTGCCAAACGAGAGGTCCTCTCAGTAGAACTAACCGCCACCAATGTAGAGTGACTACACGGCTGCCCTCCGCCTTACCACACATTTGAAGAGCCTGCATTCGTTCAAGTTCAGACAAATTAACGAGAAAGGGAGGAATTGAACCCCCATCCGCTGGTTTCAAGCCAGCGACATAACCACTCTGCCACTTTCTTCATAAGACACTAGTAAAACCGATTATTACACTGCTTTGTCAAGGCAGAATTGTGGGTTTAAGCCCCGCGTGTTTTAAGCACAAGCTAGAATGGCACATCCCTCCCAACTAGGATTCCAAGATGCGGCTTCACCCGTTATAGAAGAGCTCCTCCACTTCCACGACCATGCCCTAATAATTGTCTTCTTAATTAGCACATTAGTCCTTTACATTATCGTGGCAATAGTTACCACTAAATTAACTAACAAATATATTCTTGACTCCCAAGAAATTGAGATTATCTGAACAGTCCTCCCAGCAGTTATTCTCATTCTAATCGCCCTCCCCTCTCTCCGAATCCTTTATCTTATAGACGAGATCAATGACCCACACCTCACAATCAAAGCAATAGGTCACCAGTGATACTGAAGCTATGAGTACACAGACTACGAAGACCTTGGGTTTGACTCCTACATGGTCCCCACACAAGACTTGCCCTCAGGCCAGTTCCGCCTACTAGAAGCAGACCATCGAATGGTTGTTCCCACTGAATCCCCCATTCGTGTCCTAGTCTCAGCCGAAGACGTTCTCCACTCATGAGCTGTCCCTGCCCTAGGGGTAAAAATAGACGCAGTGCCTGGCCGCCTGAATCAAACAGCATTTATTGCCTCCCGCCCAGGCGTGTTCTACGGACAATGCTCCGAAATTTGTGGAGCAAACCACAGCTTTATGCCCATTGTTGTAGAAGCAGTTCCCCTAGAACACTTTGAAACCTGATCCTCCTTAATACTTGAAGACGCCTCACTAAGAAGCTAAATCGGGCATAGCGTTAGCCTTTTAAGCTAAAGACTGGTGGCCCCCAACCACCCTTAGTGAAATGCCTCAACTCAACCCCGCCCCTTGATTTCTTATCCTAATCTTCTCTTGAACCATTTTCCTGGCCCTTCTCCCCTCAAAAGTCTTAGCCCACACTTTCCCTAATGAGCCCACGACACAAAGCACAGAAAAACCTAAAACAGAACCCTGAAACTGAACATGACACTAAGCCTCTTTGACCAATTTATGAGCCCCACACTACTAGGAATTCCACTAATTGCCATCTCCCTCAGCTTACCTTGAGTTCTATTCCCAACCCCCTCCCTACGATGATTAAACAATCGACTGCTCTCCCTTCAGGGTTGATTTATTAATCGCTTTGCCCAACAACTCATACTTCCCCTAAACCCAGGGGGGCACAAATGAGCCTTACTCCTTACCGCCTTAATAATCTTCTTAATTACCATTAACCTGCTCGGCCTACTTCCCTATACCTTTACACCCACTACACAACTCTCCCTCAACATAGGATTTGCAGTACCCCTGTGACTTGCCACAGTGGTTATTGGAATACGAAATCAACCTACCCACGCTCTAGGACACCTCCTCCCAGAAGGAACCCCCACCGCTCTAATCCCCACACTAATTATCATCGAAACAATTAGCCTTTTTATTCGACCTTTAGCTCTCGGAGTCCGACTCACAGCCAATTTAACAGCCGGCCACCTGCTAATTCAACTAATTGCCATGGGCATTAACGCTCTTGTGTCTGTAATACCTACCACCGCCCTTATCATATCAGTCCTTTTATTATTAATAACACTACTTGAAGTAGCCGTAGCTATAATTCAAGCCTACGTATTTGTTCTCCTTTTAAGCCTCTACCTACAAGAAAACGTCTAATGGCCCACCAAGCACACGCATACCACATAGTAGACCCCAGCCCCTGACCCCTGACGGGCGCAGTATCCGCCCTATTAATAACATCCGGCCTTGCCATCTGATTCCACTATCACTCAACAACTTTAATATCTCTAGGATTAGTCCTCCTTCTACTAACCATGTATCAATGATGACGTGATATCGTACGAGAAGGCACATTCCAAGGACACCATACCCCTCCTGTTCAAAAAGGCCTCCGTTACGGGATAGTCCTATTTATTACATCCGAAGTTTTCTTCTTCTTAGGATTTTTCTGAGCCTTCTACCACTCAAGCCTTGCCCCCACCCCGGAACTCGGAGGCTGCTGACCGCCTACAGGAATCACACCCCTAGACCCCTTCGAAGTCCCCCTACTTAACACCGCCGTACTGCTCGCCTCCGGGGTCACAGTCACCTGAGCCCATCACAGTATTATAGAAGGAGAACGAAAACAAGCAATTCAGTCCCTAGCCCTAACAATCCTACTAGGCTTCTACTTCACCTTCCTTCAAGCCATGGAGTATTATGAAGCCCCCTTCACAATCGCCGATGGGGTTTATGGCTCCACCTTCTTTGTTGCCACCGGCTTCCACGGCCTACACGTCATTATTGGCTCCCTCTTCCTTGCTGTGTGTCTTATCCGCCAAATCTTCCACCATTTTACATCCGAACACCACTTTGGCTTCGAAGCAGCCGCCTGATACTGACACTTCGTAGACGTTGTGTGACTATTCCTTTACATCTCCATCTATTGATGAGGCTCATAATCTTTCTAGTACTAATGTTAGTATAAGTGACTTCCAATCACCCGGTCTTGGTTAAACCCCAAGGAAAGATAATGAACCTAGTCATAACAGTAATCATGATCGCCGCAGTCCTCTCCTTAATCTTGGCAACCATCTCATTCTGACTCCCCCAACTAAGCCCTGACTATGAAAAACTATCCCCATACGAGTGTGGATTTGACCCTCTCGGTACAGCCCGCCTCCCCTTTTCGTTGCGCTTCTTCCTCGTTGCCATCCTATTTCTACTATTTGACCTAGAAATCGCCCTACTCCTCCCCCTTCCATGAGGGGACCAACTAGCCACCCCCCTCCTCACATTTACCTGAGCAACAGCCATTCTAGTCCTACTAACCCTGGGCTTAATTTATGAATGAATACAAGGAGGACTAGAATGAGCCGAATAGGCAGTTAGTTTAAACCAAAACACTTGATTTCGGCTCAAGAACTTATGGTTCAAGTCCATAACTACCTAATGACCCCAACTCACTTCACCTTCTCATCAGCCTTCATTCTGGGCCTAATAGGCTTGGCATTCCATCGAACCCACCTCCTTTCCGCCCTCCTTTGCTTAGAGGGAATAATGTTGTCCCTCTTTATTGCCCTTTCCCTGTGAGCCCTTCAACTAGACGCCACCGGCTATTCAGCCTCTCCCATACTTCTTCTAGCATTCTCCGCATGTGAAGCCAGCGCAGGACTAGCCCTGCTAGTTGCAACCGCACGAACCCACGGAACTGATCGACTACAAAGCCTAAACCTCCTACAATGCTAAAAGTCCTCTTACCCACCCTCATGCTAATTCCAACAGCTTGACTTGTCCCAGCCAAATGACTGTGGACCACTACCCTCGGACAAAGTATAGTAATTGCACTAGTTAGCCTCACCTGACTAAATAACATAACAGAAGCAGGTTGAACCACACTTACCCCCTACATAGCAACAGACCCGCTTTCAACCCCACTACTCGTACTAACCTGCTGACTTCTCCCCCTTATAATTCTTGCCAGCCAGAACCACATGGGGGTCGAACCCATTAACCGCCAACGAACATACCTTTCCCTACTGACATCGTTACAAGTATTCTTAATCATAGCATTCGGTGCCACAGAAATTATTATGTTTTATGTCATATTTGAGGCTACCCTAATTCCCACCCTAATTATCATTACCCGATGAGGAAACCAAACAGAACGCCTGAACGCAGGTACATACTTCCTCTTCTACACACTAGCCGGCTCCCTCCCCCTCTTAGTTGCCCTCCTTCTACTCCAAAACGAAACAGGCACCCTCTCCCTCCTTACCCTTCAATACTCAAAACCCCTCGAACTCCTGACATACGGGGACAAGCTCTGATGAGCAGGCTGTCTTGTAGCCTTCCTCGTAAAAATACCACTGTACGGAGTACACCTCTGACTCCCTAAAGCCCACGTAGAGGCCCCCATTGCTGGCTCCATGGTCCTTGCTGCCGTACTCCTAAAACTAGGCGGCTATGGCATAATACGGATAATGGTTATACTAGACCCCCTCACAAAAGAACTAAGCTACCCCTTTATTATCTTCGCCCTATGAGGCATTATCATGACCGGATCAATCTGCTTACGACAAACAGACCTAAAAGCCCTAATCGCCTACTCATCCGTCAGCCACATGGGCCTGGTCGCAGGGGGAATTCTAATTCAAACGCCCTGGGGCTTCACCGGGGCCCTTGTCCTCATGATCGCACACGGACTTGCATCCTCCGCCCTCTTCTGCCTCGCTAATACTAATTATGAACGAACCCACAGCCGAACAATAGTCCTAGCCCGAGGTCTACAAATGGTCCTCCCCCTTATAACCACCTGGTGATTCATTGCCAGCCTAGCCAACCTAGCCCTCCCACCTCTCCCAAACCTGATAGGAGAGCTAATAATTATTGCCTCCTTATTTAACTGATCCTGATGAACTATTTTCCTCACAGGAGCAGGGACACTAATTACCGCCGGCTATTCCCTATATATATTCTTAATAACACAACGAGGACCTCTGCCTTCCCACATTATTGCTCTGCCCCCCTCCCATTCCCGAGAACATCTTCTCATGGCCCTCCACCTAATCCCGTTAATACTCCTTATTCTTAAGCCTGACCTAATCTGAGGCTGAGTTGCCTGTAGGTATAGTTTAACTAAGACATTAGATTGTGATTCTAAAAACAGAGGTTAAAATCCTCTTACCCACCGAGAGAGGTCCGACGACAACAAGGACTGCTAATCCTTTGCCCCCTTAGTTAAACCCCAAGGCTCACTCGAAATGCTCCTAAAGGATAACAGTTCATCCATTGGTCTTAGGAACCAAAAACTCTTGGTGCAAATCCAAGGAGTAGCTATGCACCCCACCGCACTACTAATAACCTCAAGCCTTATAATTATTTTTACACTATTAATCTTTCCTCTAATAACAACCTTTCATCCCCAACCCCTGAAAGCCGCTTGAGCCACAACCCATGTTAAAACCGCAGTAAAAACAGCTTTCTTCATTAGTCTTGCACCCCTTTTTCTCTACTTAGATGAAGGTGCAGAAACAATCATCACTAACTGAAACTGAATAAACACCAACACTTTTGACATTAACCTAAGCTTTAAATTTGACCACTACTCAATTATCTTCATCCCAATTGCCCTGTACGTCACCTGGTCTATTCTAGAATTTGCATCCTGATATATACATGCAGACCCCTACATGAACCGATTTTTTAAATACCTTCTCATCTTTCTAGTGGCCATGCTCATCTTAGTTTCAGCCAACAACATATTCCAACTATTCATCGGCTGAGAAGGAGTTGGAATTATGTCCTTCCTCCTAATCGGGTGGTGGTACGGACGGGCAGATGCCAATACCGCAGCACTACAAGCAGTAGTATATAACCGAGTCGGAGATATTGGCTTAATCCTGGCCATAGCCTGAATAGCAATAAACCTAAACTCATGGGAAATACAACAAATATTTTTTATCTCCAAGGAACTAGACCTCACTCTTCCCCTTCTAGGCCTCATCCTCGCCGCAACTGGCAAATCCGCCCAATTTGGACTTCACCCGTGACTCCCCTCTGCGATAGAGGGCCCTACACCGGTCTCTGCCCTACTTCATTCCAGCACCATGGTTGTTGCAGGTATTTTTCTACTAATTCGCCTAAGCCCTTTAATAGAAAATAACCAAACCGCTCTAACAACCTGCCTGTGCCTTGGAGCTCTAACCACCCTCTTTACCGCCACCTGCGCACTTACCCAAAACGACATCAAAAAAATCGTCGCTTTCTCAACATCAAGCCAGCTAGGCCTAATAATAGTGACAATTGGCCTTAACCAACCCCAACTTGCATTCCTTCATATCTGCACCCATGCTTTCTTCAAAGCCATACTATTCTTATGCTCCGGCTCTATTATCCACAGCCTCAACGACGAACAAGACATCCGAAAAATAGGAGGACTCCAAAACCTCGCCCCCACCACCTCCTCTTGCCTCACAATTGGAAGCCTAGCCCTCACCGGCACCCCCTTTCTTGCAGGGTTCTTTTCTAAAGACGCCATCATCGAAGCTATAAACACATCCCATCTCAACGCCTGAGCCCTTGCCCTCACCCTACTAGCCACCTCTTTTACAGCCATTTACAGCCTTCGTGTGGTATACTTTGTGTCAATAGGACACCCCCGCTTCATCCCCCTCGCCCCAATTAATGAAAACAACCCGGCAGTAATAAACCCTATCAAACGCCTAGCATGAGGCAGCATCGTTGCCGGCCTTTTAATTACCTCAAACATCTTACCACTAAAAACCCCAGTAATAACCATACCCCCCACCTTAAAACTAAGCGCACTAATTGTTACTGCCCTTGGACTCTTGACCGCCTTAGAGCTCGCCTCACTAACAAACAAACAATTTAAACCCACCCCCCATCTTCAACCTCACCACTTCTCAAACATGCTAGGATTCTTCCCAGCGATCATTCACCGCCTAACCCCAAAACTTAACCTCCTATTAGGACAGTCAATCTCTAGCCAAATAGTAGACCAAACCTGACTGGAAAAAACAGGGCCAAAAATATTAGCCTCTGCACACCTCCCTCTTGTCACCTCTACAAGTAATGCCCAACAAGGGATAATCAAAACCTACCTCACTTTATTCCTATTTACTTTAACCCTAATAATTCTCCTATTCAACACCTAACTGCCCGAAGGGTTCCCCGCCCAAGCCCCCGTGTTAACTCCAACACAACAAACAGAGTTAGAAGTAAGACCCAAGCACTGATCATTAATAAACCTCCCCCCACAGAAAACATTAATGCCACACCACCAGAATCCCCTCGAAGAACAACAAAATCCTTCAACTCATCAACTGGCACTCAAGAAAACTCATATCACCCCCCAAAAGAAAGACCAGCAACTAAAGAAACCCCTACTAAATACGCCGCTACATACCCCATAACCGAACGACTACCTCAACTCTCCGGAAACGGCTCAGCAGCTAAAGCCGCAGAGTACGCAAAAACCACAAGCATGCCCCCCAGATAAATCAGAAATAGTACTAAAGACAAGAAAGAGCCCCCATGCCCAACCAATACCCCACACCCTAGCCCTGCTACAACTACCAACCCCAGTGCAGCAAAGTAAGGAGAAGGATTAGACGCAACTGCAACTAACCCCATCACAAGCCCAAATAAAAATAAAGACATAACATAAGTCATGGTTTCTGCCCGGACTCTAACCAGGACTAATGACTTGAAAAACCACCGTTGTTATTCAACTACAGAAACTTTAATGGCCAGCCTTCGAAAAACCCACCCAATCCTAAAAATCGTTAATGACGCACTAATTGACCTCCCCGCCCCCTCCAACATTTCCTTCTGATGAAATTATGGCTCCCTACTATTCCTATGCTTAATTATCCAAATCGCCACAGGACTATTTCTAGCCATACACTATACATCAGACATTACAACAGCTTTCTCCTCAGTTGCTCATATTTGCCGAGATGTTAATTACGGATGATTAATTCGAAATATACATGCCAACGGCGCCTCATTCTTCTTCATCTGCCTCTACTTACACATCGGACGAGGCCTCTATTACGGCTCGTACCTTAATAAAGAAACCTGAAACGTTGGAGTAATTCTTTTTTTACTAGTAATAATAACCGCCTTTGTCGGCTACGTTCTTCCCTGAGGGCAAATATCCTTCTGAGGTGCCACCGTAATCACCAACCTATTATCCGCAGTGCCCTACGTCGGAAATGCCCTCGTACAATGAATCTGAGGGGGCTTTTCAGTTGACAACGCCACACTTACCCGATTCTTTGCCTTCCACTTCTTATTCCCCTTCGTCATTGCAGCTGCAGCCGTAATTCACCTCCTATTCTTACACGAAACAGGCTCAAATAACCCAGCAGGGGTTAATTCAAATGCAGACAAAATCTCCTTCCACCCCTACTTCTCATATAAAGACCTTCTAGGCTTTGCCCTCATACTCCTTGCACTCACCTCCCTAGCACTATTCACCCCGAACCTCCTTGGAGACCCAGACAACTTCATCCCAGCCAACCCACTAGTAACACCGCCCCACATCAAACCAGAATGATATTTCTTATTTGCATATGCAATCCTCCGATCCATTCCTAATAAACTTGGGGGCGTACTAGCCCTCCTATTCTCTATCCTAGTGTTAATAGTAGTTCCTATTCTCCACACATCAGTGCAACGAGGATTAACCTTTCGCCCCCTTTCCCAAATACTGTTTTGAACACTAGTCGCAGACGTCCTAATCCTTACTTGAATCGGAGGAATGCCAGTAGAGCACCCTTTCATCATCATTGGACAAGTGGCATCAGTCCTCTACTTCATACTCTTCCTAGTACTAATACCCCTCGTAAGTTGACTAGAAAACAAAGCCCTCCGCAAACCCATTGAATTAGCGTGCCCTAGTAGCTCAGCGCCAGAGCGCCGGTCTTGTAAACCGGACGTCGGAAGTTAAATCCTTCCCTAGTGCTCAAAGAAAGGAGATTTTAACTCCCACCCCTAACTCCCAAAGCTAGGATTCTAAACTAAACTATTCTCTGTATATATGTCTTACAAGACAAGCCGAGCTGGTTTGTTTATAAGACATATATGTATTATCCCCATTCATCTATTTTAACCATTTAAATATTATGTCAGTACCCATATCGCATGATTAGACACGCTTCAATTCAATCATTAACTCCAACAACATCCTATTCATGTAAGTAATATTAAGATAGTTGGGTCATCTAGGTTCATTAACTGTAATAACTACCACGACATTTATCTAACACATTCATATTCTAGACCCAACAGATTAACGATCTAATACAACTGAATGTAGTAAGAAACCACCAAAAGTGATTCCTAAATGTACACGGTTATTGAAGGTGGTGAAGGCAAATATCGTGGGGGTAGCACTTAGTGAATTATTACTGGCATCTGGTTCCTATTTCAGGTTCTTATATTGAAATTATTCCCCCCCTCGACGAATTTTACCAGGCATAAGTTAATGGTGGAAATCATTGGAGCAAGCACCCCACATGCCGAGCACTCTTTCTAAGGTGCAACTGGTTCTCTTTTTTTCTCTCCCTTCGTCTTGCGCCTCAGAGTGCACACGGAGCTAGTTGATAAGGTGGTACATTTCCTTTGATAACAAGGAAATAGTATGAATGATATAGGTCATTCATTAAAGAACCACAATTAGGGATTTCTAGTGCATAATAGTTATTATTTACTCCACAGAAACCTAAGATTACCCCCTGAGGGTTTTTTTTCGGGAAACCCCCCTACCCCCCAACACTCCTGACGTGGCTATCATTCCTGGAAACCCCCCGGAAACAGGAAAACCTCGACTAGTGTATTTTGGGGTCTAATTCATATCTATTTACATTATTAAAATAATGCGATTA